TACATCTTCTAGGCGAAAATGCTCAATTTTCATAAGATCTTCTTGACTCTTATTCATAAGGTCCAATAATGTATATATATTGGACCTTATGAGGCAATTATAAACTCTGGGAGACAATTCGAATTGATCAATAAAAATAGATTTCAATGCTATTTTGTTTTTTCCGACTTTATCTAATTTATTGTGATAAGTAAAGGGGGATAAAGGAACCATATGTTGGTTGTCCTCTAAAAGTAAGTTTTCTTCTTCCTTATATAAAAAGGGAATAAATAAATCAATCAAATTCCGGGAGGCTTCATGAAGTGCTTCTTTCGGAGTTAAACTGCCATTTGTCCATATTTCGAGAAAGAGTATCTCTTGTTTTTCATTCCCATTTCCATAGGAATGAATACTATGATTCACGTTTCGAACAGGCATGAATACAGCATCTACAGGATAACTTCCATCTTGAAAGTTATGTGGCATCTTTATAAGATATCCGCGATTTCTTTCAATTTCTAATCCAATACGTAAATTTATTGGTTCTGTCAAGCTAGCTATATGTTGTGTATTGTCGACAATTTCTACATAAGGTGGTAAGATGATATCTCGAGCAGTTACATATCCAGGACCTCTAACACAAATAGACGCGTCACAAGTTCCATATAGATTACTTCTCAATACAATTTCTTTCAAATTCATTATAATTTCGTGGGCCGATTCTTGAATACCCGTTATAGTAGAATATTCGTGGGAGACGTTCTCAGATTTTACACGTGTGATACATGTTCCTTCTATTTCTCCAAGCAAAGCTCTTCGCATCGCAATGCCTATTGTGTCGGCTTGTCCTTTCATAAGTGGAGACAGAATAAATCGACCATAATAAAGGCGTTTACTGTCTGTTCTTGATTCAACACACTTCCACTGTAGTGTCCGAGTAGATACTGTTACTTTCTCTCGAACCATAGTAATAATATTTTTTTTGATTGAATTATTTATTTCTCTTGTTTCTCTTGAAATTTCTTCACTGTTTATTTCTATACACGTCTTTTTTTCGGAGGTCTACAGCCATTATGTGGCATAGGGGTTACATCCCGTACAAAAGTTAATAGTATACCACTTCTACGAATAGCTCGTAATGCGGCGTCTCTTCCGAGACCGGGACCTTTTATCATGACTTCTGCTCGTTGCATACCTTGATCTACTACTGTACGAATAGCAACTGATGCTGCAGTTTGAGCGGCAAAGGGTGTCCCTCTTCTTGTACCCTTGAATCCACAAGTACCGGCCGAGGACCAGGAAACCACCCGACCTCGTACATCTGTAACTGTAACAATGGTATTATTGAAACTTGCTTGAACATGAATAACTCCCTTTGGTATTTTACGTGCACTTTTACGTGCACCAATACGTACATTTCTACGTAAACCAGTTCTCGGTATACCTTTTGCCATATTGTATCATCTCATAAATATGAGTCAGAAATATATGGATATATCCATTTCATGTCAAAACAGATTCTTTATTTGTATTTGTACGCTGAGCTCTTTAGTGAGTCTGATTATCCCTTTATCCTTGTCTTTGTTTATGTCTCGGATTGGCACAAATTACTCTAATGCGACCCCGTCTACGGATTAGTCGACATTTTTCACAAATTTTACGAACGGAAGCTCTTATTTTCATATTTGTCATTCCTTATCTTAATTCTGAATCTACTTCTCGATAGAAAATAGGTTTCTTGGAATTTTTTATCTTGAATCGTATTGAATAAAAATCACCTAATCCTTCAAATCTTTGTTTCGGAGTCGATAAATTATACGTCCTCTGGTTGAATCATAACGACTTACTTCAATTTTGACTTTATCTCCGGGAAGTATCCGTATAAAACTACGCCGGATCTTTCCCGAAACATAACCTAGAATCAGATCCTCATTATCTAAACGAACCCGGAACATGCCATTGGGAAGCGATTCAGTAATTAAACCTTCATGAATCCATTTTTGTTCTTTCATTCCAGGTAAAGCCCCCTTGAGGTATCAACTAATGGAGGAGAAACGATATTAGACAACTCACCCCCTTATCTTTTTTTTTTTTACAAATAGGAAGAGGTTTCGGATTTCATTTGGATATTAAATGGATTACCATATATAACATAAAATTTCTCCGCCGATTCCTTCTAGTCGAGCCTCCCGATCTGTCATTATACCCCGAGAAGTAGAAAGAATTACAATCCCTATCCCACCTAAAATTCTAGGAATTCGTTGAGAGTTAGAATAAATTCGTAGACCGGGTCGGCTGATCCGTTTTAAATTTAACAAATTCCTATAGGGTCTTTTCCTATTCCTGCTATGTCGCAGGGTTAAAACTAAAAAATTTTGGTTTTTTTCTCGATGTTTTCTGACGTTTTCGATAAAACCTTCTCGGAAAAGTATTTTAACAATATTTTCGGTAATATTAGTAGATGCTATGCGAACAACTCTTTTTCTATCCATATCAGCATTTCGTATAGAGGTTATTATCTCAGCAATAGTGTCTCTACCCATGATGAACTCAAACTTTTGGTGTCTCAAAATTGGATATAATTAACATGTTTTTTTATTTTTTTATTGGTTTATGAATATAAAAATTTTAAGGTATATACGCGAAACACAAGCTACGAATTAATCTAGTTCTTAAACTATTTCTTTTCAAATACCCCAAAAATATCAGATCTCTTTTTATTTTATAATACTTCTATAATACTTCGGGAGCTAATGAAACTATTTTAGTAAAATTTAATTGTCTCAATTCGCGGGGGATTGCCCCAAAAATGCGAGTTCCTTTTGGGTTTCCTTCTTGATCAATTACAACTGCAGCATTGTCATCATATCGTATTATCATACCGCTGTCACGTTTAAGTTCTTTACAGGTACGAACAATTACAGCTCTGACTACTTCTGATTTTTCTAGGGGCATATTTGGTACTGCTTCTTTGATCACAGCAACAATAACGTCACCAATATGAGCATATCGGCGATTACTAGCTCCTATGATTCGAATACACATCAATTTTCGAGCCCCGCTGTTATCCGCTACATTTAAATAGGTCTGAGGTTGAATCATATAAATTTTTGAGTCTATTCTTCCAATGCAAAGGATGAAAAAAAATAAAAGAAATATTGTTTGTCTAAGTCTAAAAAAAGAAACCTGCGATTTTGTTTCATCCCCAAGACTCATTTCTGTCGGTTCTATATTTTTATCCCGAAATAATAAATTGAGTTCGTATAGGCATTTTGGATGCTGCTATTAAAATAGCCCTTTTAGCTATATTTTCGGTTACTCCACCCATTTCATATAGTATTCGCCCCGGTTTAACAACAGCTACCCAATATTCAGGGGATCCTTTCCCTGAGCCCATACGTGTTTCAGCAGGTCTTACTGTAACTGGTTTATCTGGAAAGAGCCGGACCCATATTTTTCCACCACGGCGTGCATTTCGTGTCATTGCTCGGCGACCTGCTTCGATTTGTCTCGATGTGATCCAAGCGGGTTCAAGTGCTTGAAGAGCATATTTACCGAAACAAATATGATTACCTCGATAAGATATTCCCTTCATTCTTCCTCTATGTTGTTTACGGAATTTAGTTCTTTTGGGGTTATAGTTGATGGTTGTTTCGGAATTTCATCTCTACTACAGAGCTGGACGTGAGAGTTTCTTCTCATCCAGCTCCTCGCGAATAAAAGGATTCAAAATTGAATTTCAATTAATTTGAATAGCTATTAGAACATTTTTAGAAAAGATTTTATTTTTTTCTAACGTCCTAATAAATCTTTATTGTCTTTTGTCCTTTATCCGAGTTTACCAATTCAAAAAAAGAAAGTTTTCGCGGGCGAATATTGACTCTTGCAATCTCTATTTCAGTCCTAGCACTTGTTCGTCACTTTTCCGAATAGATGAATTAATTTCCGGTTTATTTCGCCATCCTAACTAGTGAATTATTAAGATTCATTTGTTTAATAAAATCTTTTGCATTCACAGGTTCCTTCGTTTCCACCACTTCGTACTAAATGATTAGGTCAGAATTCTACAACGGAGCTCATAATCCAATTTATTCTTGAGTCAACCTTCTTAGTCTTTATTGACTCGAAGCTCTTGAGTTTTTTCTTCTCTTCTATCAGAAATTCCTTGAAAATTTCATTATGTATGAATCAATTAGTATTGATGCTTTATTACATTGTCTTTTATGAGATAACCCACAGACCTTCCATATTAGAATTCTATATCATTGATATTATTTTTCTCTCTTTCTCTCATCCTTCCATTTATCCACACCTTTCTTCTGTAATTTTGCTTTAAAAAAGTTTAATTATTTCAGTTGCTACAAAGATATGACTTATTTAACATATCTTGACTGGTTCTTTAGATCCAGATAATATGAAGTGATGAATTGGTTTTCATACTATCGGGTCGGTCTTTTGTAACCCTAACTCTAAAAAAAAACCAACGAGTCACACACTAAGCATAGCAATTATATCAAAAGGTCAATTGAATTTTTATTCAACCCTATAGAATTAAGAATTAGTTTGATTGGTAGGAAAAAGAATGAACGAGTTTCTCCCTTTTTCCTTCTATCAATAGATAGAAGGAAAAAACAATGAAAGTTTTCTTATTCCTCTTCCTTGTCTATAAAAATCCAAATTTTGATGCCCAAAACCCCATAGATAGTCCGAACTGTATAGGAACAATAATTTATTTTAGCTCGAATGGTTTGTAGGGGAACCCTGCCCTCTCTGATCCATTCGACACGGGCAATTTCTTTTCCGTCGATACGCCCTGCAATTTGTACTTGAATTCCTTTTGTATCCGCTTGTTCAGTTAATTCAATAGCCTTTTTCATTGCTTTTCGAAATGAAACTCTATTTTTTAATTGTCCGGCTATAAATTCTGCAAGAATATTAGGGTTCCCGTAAGGTTTTGCAATTCTTGTGATAGCAATGTTAAGTTTTCGATTCACATAATGAAATTTTTTTTGTAGATTCAT